GAAAGCATTCGTTCTTCAGCCCAGTTCCTTTTCTCAAAATCAAAATACTTCAATCGGTACGCGCAAGAAATAGGCCAATTCCGCGGCTTTTTGTTCAATTTCTCGTGGAGTCAAATTCTCATCAGTACGAGTCAACGGAACAGCCCCCCGGCCTCTGATATCCATATAAAGGACAGGGCGAGCAAAAATACCCTCTTTAACTTCTATTCGAACGGATTGAATATCTTTTATAAGGAATCGGAGGAATATGCGACGATTTTTTCCAGGAAATCCCCAACGAAAAATACACACTATTCCTTCCTTTCTATCGAATCGATCATAACCACTACCTACATTCCAGGAGATTGTGCACCACAAATAGGAACTAATAAAGAGACCCGCAATCCCGTAGAAAGACATCACGATCCCCTGTGGAAAAAAAATGATTTGCTGAGACGGAACAAAAGATATCAAATTTCTATCAAGAAAACTGGAAGTTCCAACCAATAAGAATCCTAATGAACCTAAAAAAACGATAAGGGCCCAGCAAAAATTACTTAGTTTTCGAGACCCCGTTATAAGTTCTATCCATATATGTTCTGATCGCCAACTCATACTTTATCCGATTGCATTTTATTGAAATTGAGAGAATACCCCAAATGATTTTGACTTTACTTTTTTTGTTTCCGAATGAACTTTCATTAACTAGCACTAGTTTGGTGTGAACTAGCACTAGTTTAATGGGAACTTTTAGGGGTAATTCATCAAATTTGTTTAGATCTAAAATAATAACATATCCCTCATATGATCCCAATATACATATTGATATACATATAGATCGGCCAACTTTACATTTTAGGCATCCAGCGATCCTGATCTATTTGAAACTGGCTAGAATTCAGTTACCTATAGATCATTTTCTGCAGGCATAAGAGCTTTTTCCTTTATGTTCGGCAGAAATCACATGTTCTACCATATTTTCTTTTCTGAAATAAATATCTATGTTATGCTACAAGTATAAGTTTCAAAAAAAACGAATGAGATTGGGTCCCCTCAGATCTAAACAATCTTGTTTTTTTGAACATGAAGAAATAAAGAAGCCATTGCAATTGCCGGAAATACTAGGCCTACTAAAGGCACAAAAATAGAGGGAAAGTGGAAAGTTGTCATAAAATGGGGTACCTCGGTTTATTATTTGTACCTGTTCTTATTTTTTTTAATATCATATTTTATATTTATACTAATTATAATTAATAATTGTAATTATTATGAATTCGTAGTTATTATTAATTAATTCAATTTGCAAATTTTTCATTAGAGATATTAAGATTAAGTATCTAAGTGAGTATATAGAATAAGTCCAAGGAATGTAGAACTAAATAAATGGACTTATTCATCTATCTACATGAAAGATACATATGATAATTCATTTTTGTCTTCGTTTCTTTGTGTTTTGTTCTTGTCTTCGAATTTAATAAAGAAAGAGTTATCCGCAACTTTTGATTTTGATTCTTTCTACAATTAGATCTTAGGTCGCCAAAGAAAACTCCCCTTTTAGTTACTTTGATTCCGATAAGCTAAGATTCGAATAAGCTAACTACTTGTTTGCTACAAATAAAAAAATGGAACTTAGTGCACTCTAATTGGAATTCAAAGGAAAGAAGGCGTGGAGCTTAAATAACTCACTCAGAACACTTTTCAAAAGATTACGCGGTACGATTAGGTCGAATAAGCCCTTCTGGAATAAATATTCAGCCGCTTGTGAACCTTCGGGTACTGTTTTATTCAATGTTTGTTCAATTACTCTTTTACCCGCAAATGCAATGTAGGAATTTGGTTCGGCAATAATAATATCTCCCAACATACCAAAACTGGCTGTTACCCCACCAGTAGTAGGAGATGTAAGGATTGATACATACAATAACTTTTTATTTGATTGATAATCATATAAAGCAGACGATATTTTAGCCATTTGCATCAGGCTCAAACTCCCTTCTTGCATGCGCGCTCCCCCCGAAGCGCACACTATAATAAGAGGTAGAAATTGATTGGTAGCGTACTCAATCAAACGGGTGATTTTCTCCCCGACTACGGATCCCATACTACCCCCCATAAACTGAAAATCCATAACCCCAATTGCTACGGGAATACCATTTAGTTGACCTATGCCTGTTTGAACAGCCTCAGTTAATCCTGTCTTTCTTTGATAAGAATCAATCCGATCTTTATAAGGCTCCTCCTCCGAATGAAATCCAATGGGATCCAGAGAGACCATGTCTTCATCCATAGGGTCCCAAGTACCGGGATCGATCGAAACTTCGATTCTTTCTGAACTACTCATTTTCAAATGATATCCACACTGTTCACAAATATTCATTTTTGATTTCAAAAATTTCTTATAATTTAATCCATAACAATTTTCGCATTGAACCCACAAATGCCTGTATTTTTGAGTTGCATCGAGATCACTAGACCTTTCTCTTAGAGTTAAATCACTACTCTTAGCGCGGGTTGGTATACT